AATCACGCTCTGTAGGATTTGAACCTACGACATCGGGTTTTGGAGACCCACGTTCTACCGAACTGAACTAAGAGCGCTTTCTTATCAGAAAAGATAAGACTGTAAAGAAACTTTTTTAACCCCAATACGTTTTTTGAATGAAAGATTATATATGTCCAATTTGAATCGATCTCAATTAATCCCTCGTTACTGCTCAACAGAGAAGTAATAGGTAGGGATGACAGGATTTGAACCCGTGACATTTTGTACCCAAAACAAACGCGCTACCAAGCTGCGCTACACCCCTTCAATTGGTCTACAGTGTCATTGTAGAGAATTCCTGTCTTGTTTTCCACACCGTTACCCTTACTTCCTCCATTGATATATACAATTTATATGGGCATTTCGTCTTTTTGGTCTCATTTAACATATAATAATTTAACATATAATAATAGTAAAAGGCTTATATACATATGAAATACGGAACGTAACCCGTCCTAAAAAAGTCTTTTTCGGGAATACTCGGGAAGAAGGGGACTTTTTTATGTTTTAAGAAAAAGAAAATCTTATTCACCGGATCGTTGTACATTTCAATTTGAATTAGGGATTTCGTGTACAACTCCAAGCGGTCCTTAACTGCATATGCATCTGATCATATATGTATTACCATTATATATTACAATATTACAATAAAAGAAGGAGGTTTTTCAATGCGAGATCTAAAAACATATCTCTCCGTGGCACCGGTATTAAGTACTCTATGGTTCGGGTCTTTAGCGGGTCTATTGATAGAGATTAATCGTTTTTTCCCAGATGCGTTGACATTCCCCTTTTTTTGATTCTAGTTATTGACACGGTAACGAATAACGAAGATTAGAGATACAATTAAATATCTGTGACTAGTCTTTCCGCCCCCCCCCTTTTTTCTCTTTTTTCCTTTTTCTTTTTAGAATAAGGGAGGAAAGAGAAAAAAAAAACAAAAAAGAAAAAGCGGATTCAACAGCCGCGAGACTTGGGTTCAAGTTTGAATTAAATAGGGATGGAGGTAGAATAAGAATAAACAATGCGGGGGGTCTAGGTCTAAGGCAAAGACTCTTATACAAGATATTAAAATGTAAATGAAATGCTGTACTGCGATTTGAAATTTTGAAATATAGTAGTTTAGAAATCATTGTATATTATTTACTATATTTATATTGATTGCAGCGAAGTCTTTCATAATTGGATTTCAAGTTAGTAACTTCTATTTTTTTATTCCTTTCTTCTTCTTTGTTTCGAGTCGAAAATAGAAGAGTTGAGTAAATCAAAAATCCAAAGGAGGTTCATGGCCAAGGGGAAAGACGTCCGAATAACGGTTATTTTGGAATGTACCAATTGTATTCGAAACGGTGTTAATAAGGTATCAACGGGCATTTCCAGATATATTACTCAAAAGAACCGGCACAATACGCCTAATCGATTGGAATTGAGAAAATTCTGTCCATATTGTTACAAACATACGATTCATGGGGAGATAAAGAAATAGATCGAATCGAGCACCTGCATGTAACCCTTCCAAGGAAAGGGTATTCTATATATAACTATATAACATATTTAAATATAAACATATAAACAAATCAAATCCTATTTCTTTATTCTAATTCATTTTAGATCCGACCGAAATAGGATTTTCGGGATAAGGAATAAACTAAACAAACCATGGATAAATCCAAGCGACCCTTTCTTAAATCCAAGCGATCTTTTCGTAGGCGTTTGCCCCCGATACAATCGGGGGATCGAATTGATTATAGAAACATGAGTTTAATTAGTCGATTTATTAGCGAACAAGGAAAAATATTATCTAGACGGGTGAATAGATTGACCTTGAAACAACAACGATTAATTACTATTGCTATAAAACAAGCTCGTATTTTATCTTTGTTACCTTTTCTTAATAATGAGAAACAGTTTGAAAGAACCGAGTCGACGGCTAAAACTGCTGGTATTAGAGCCAGAAATAAATAGGCTTACTCTTTCTTCACTTGAATCAAAATTCCAATCCGAACTCAAACGCAGATTGATGTTTTGTTCGAAAAATATGAAAATCTAGATTTGATTATCGTGTCGTAAGAAAAAAAAAGAGTCGGGAAAAAAATTTATTGAATGTATTCATTCATTTTTACTACTTTAGTTTAGCATTAGTATATTTTATCATATTAATTTTGACTCTACCCTCCCGGAGTTCATTCTCCGGGGAACTCCGTTTAAATAATTCCGGCGGATTCTTTCCAATCTACTTCTTTTATGATCTCATCGGAAATCATATAAAGACAATTTTTATTTGATATAGCTATTTGTGCAAGTATTTTACGATTAAGAAGCAACTGTTTCTTATACAGATCGCGTATTAATCTACTATAACTATAGGATACCCCCCTTTCACGAATTACTGCGTTTATTCGAGTGATCCACAAACGACGAAAATTTCTCTTTTGCCTATCCCTATCTCGATGAGACGAAACCAAAACTCTTATTTTCTGTTGAATAATTGTTCGAGTAAGTCTTGAATGAGCCCCTTGAAAGCTTGAGGCAAATAAACGCATTTTTGTTCTACGTCTCCGAGCTACATATCCCCGTCTAATTCTGGTCATTGAATAGATGAAACTTTGACGAATAACTAATAGATTTCCTTTCTTTCAGTTATTCTTTTTCCCTTTCCTAGTCTATTAATAACAAAGCTTTTTTTCCAATGTATAAACTCAAAATTCCAATGGCCTTGGCTACTATAACCTTCCCGACCACTATTTTTCTTTTTTCTAGACATTTCACTTCGAAATAAGAAATCGTATTCTACTAGGTATCAAAATATAGTCAATAAAAATATAGTCAATATATATATATATATAAATGGATAAAGAAATAGTGGATTCCATCGTTTCTATGCTTACTTCTTAAACGGTGAGGTCTTCTCTATACACCGGAGCCTTTACTTCATTTAATCAAAGTTTTTGATAACTTGTATAGTTCACATTCTTTGGCTCTACCCATGAATTATCCAGTAATAGTTCTTTCACGACGAGATCTACTTATACAGTAACGGTATTTAATTATGAAAGTTGGCTGGGTAGCTAACCCTGTTAGTCCGTTCTTGCAAGAGGGGACCTAATCTTTCTGTTTTTTAAGTAAGATTTCCTCCGCTTAATGGATAACCATTTGCTACTAATGGAGAATTTCTTCTCATCTTAAATTGAGGTGATTGGATTTGTACCAATGGAAACCATAAATTTCATACACAATAGACTGAATAGATTTTTTGTAGATATTGAATGGAGTTCTTTTTCTATTCTATCCTATTCGCCGGTACTGATGATTGATACTGGAAAAAGTTTTCTTTCTTTTGTTTTGTACCAGCTCATGATCTGGACGAGTCGCACATACACCCTAGTACATGTTCCTCGACGCTGAGGGCATCCCCGAAGAGCGGGAGATTTTGTGACATTTCTGATTGGCTGTCTTGTATTTCTAATAAGTTGTTTAATAGTTGGCATGTTGAATCATATAAATAATTAAATAATGGGCTGGTTTAGATCAATCCTAACCGGATAATTACGAATTACTTCTATTTATTAAATTATTAAATTCGGCAAAAAGAGAAAATATGAAATTGCGGATTTACGCGAAATCGGGGCTTTTTTCACTCAACCGCTACAAGATCAATAATTCCATAAGCTTGGGCTTCTGTTGCTGACATAAAAACATCTCTTTCCATGTCTTCCGAGACAACCCATAAGGGTTTGCCCGTTCTTTGTACATAAACCCTTGTGAGGGTTTCACGCAGTTTCAGCAGTTCTTCCGCTTCCAGGATAAATTCTCCCGTTTGTGCCTCATAAAAAGAACTAGCAGGTTGATGGATCATTACCCTGATGGTATAACATAATAACATAAAAAGGCTTCCTTTATTTCGCATGATGAAGAGAAAAGAAAGATTAAAGAATAACAAGAAAAAAGATAGAATTGAACAACCGTACAGGCATCCTTTGTGCATACGGCTCTATAATAAAATTGACCTTTACCTTCCAAGAGAAAAATAGGATCTATCAGATCCCGATCGGTAAATGATCAAATTACCATCCTTCCCTTCGGAGGAGTTCAAAAATACTATGATGGCTCCGTTGCTTTATCTATTTTTTTGTTTGTCTTCGATTCAGCAATCCCAAAGTTTCTTTTTATCTGATCAAATAAGGAAAAAAGAATTTTTTTTTTCGCACTCTTTCAGAACATAAATATTATTAAGAGTCCCCTGGTGTGAAAATAAAAAAGTTTGTGACGCTGAACTGGAATCCCCGATAGAAAAAATAGGAAATACCCCCTTATCTCATACTACTCTCTCGATACATAATCTAATGTTTTGAAAAAACAATCAATAATTTTTTATATCGAATTCAAAGTGCCATGCTATTATTACTTAATATTCATATGGCGAAGGCATAGTCTTCTTTTTCTTGCAAACAAAAACCTCATTGGCGCCAAGCGTGAGGGAATGCTAGACGTTTGGTAATTTCTCCTCCGACCAAGATAAAAGATCCCATTGAAGCGGCTAATCCCATGCATATTGTATGTACATCTGGTCGCACAAATTGCATAGTATCATAAATAGCGACTCCAGGGATTACCCATCCGCCAGGAGAGTTTATAAACAAATACAGATCTTTGGTATCATCCTCGATACTAAGATATACCATAAGACCAATAAGTTGATTCGAGATCTCACTATCAACCTCCTGGCCTAAAAAAAGTAATCTTTCTCGATAAAGTCGGTTGATTAGGGTAAATTTGTATCCCTTAAGAACCGTACAGGCGCCTTTTGACGCATACGGTTCAACAAAAAAATTGCGAAAAAGAATCAATGTGCAGATTCCAATCCTCTTTCTTTTTTCATAGAAGGCTCTTTCTGACTTCTAACGAAAGGGCTTTTTTTCGATTTTTCAAAAAAAGACGAGTTTTTACTCCTTTCCTTATAATATAAAAATTCACTAAACTTA